CTACTTGTTTCACTCCGATAGTATCATAAATTGAGTCAATGCATAGGAAATGACTGCATTTCCATACTATTAAGTTAAGTGAAATACAGAAGACATAATCCGGATTATATCACATTACTTACTTATATTACTGGATATTACGGAGCCTATTCATGCAGGCTATGATAGAGTCTGATCATAGAAAAGATTCTCTTCAAGCGAACCGGCCTATCCTCCGTAGGGGACTGGCGCGGTGGTTGGAAAAAAGACACATTTAATTGTGAATTCAAATGTGGCAGATAAGATCAAGTCATACTGCACGGCCCAATCAATAGTTCAAGTCACACACTCCCATAATCCATTATTTTTTCGGAGAGTTCCCTTCAACTATTCGTGTATATCAAATAAAGAATGCAATTTATTTTGTTAAGTTGAAGGGAAATATCCAAATACATGTCTTATTTTTTTTTAATAATGCATATTTGTAGCAATGAAATACTATTACTCCTCCCCAAAATGATTGATTACAAATATCTATGATTCATATTCTCTATAAAGGACCGGAAATGCCTTGCTTACGTATCATTGGAAAGTGCATTAACATGAATACGGCAGTAAGAAGAGGTAATACAAAAGTATGTAAACTATAAAAACGAGTCAAGGTAGATTGTCCCACACTAGCGCTTCCGCGCAATAACTCTACCACCGACGATCCTATTACAGGAATAGCGTCGGGTACACCTGTTACAATTTTTACTGCCCAATAACCAATTTGGTCCCAAGGTAAGGAATAACCGGTTACACCAAAGGATGCAGTCAATACACCTAAAACTACACCCGTAACCCAAGTCAGTTCGCGAGGTTTTTTAAAACCACCGGTGAGATACACGCGAAATACGTGCAAGATCATCATTAAGACCATCATACTTGCCGACCATCGATGAACTGATCGGATTAACCAACCAAAGTTAGCCTCAGTCATTATATATTGAACAGAAGCAAAAGCCTCTGTAACGGTCGGACGATAATAAAAAGTCATAGCAAAACCCGTCGCTACTTGGACTAAAAAACAAGTAAGTGTAATTCCTCCTAAACAATAAAATATATTGACATGAGGAGGAACATATTTACTAGTTATATCATCGGCAATCGCCTGAATCTCAAGACGTTCTTCGAACCAATCATAGACTTTATTGAGATAGGTAAACCAAAGGACCCCCCTGAGAACCGTATATGAGAATTTCATCTCGTACGGCTCAAACAAAAATACTAAAATACTAGTTATTTGGAAAACGGATATGTGGAATAGAAAGTTTTAAACTTCTTAACTTAATCCTATGATTCCAATCTTTTTTGAAGATAAAAAAAAAATGGAAATCCAAAAGGTATTCTTTGTGTTTATAATGCCAAAATTTCAAGTCGGCTCACTCGTCTTTTCTCTTGATCCTTACCGGCCTCTTGAATATTCTATTATTCACCTCATTTTTTTTTGTCTGTATTTAATACGATTTTACTGTTGTTTTTTTATTATTATTGATAGGAATTTTCTTGTTAAGACCCTATAGAATCAATTCAAAAACCTCAGATTCATATCAGAACCACGATGATTTCCAAAAAAACCTTTAATCCAAGTCCAAAAATTCCCTGAGTAAGAACTGCTGGATCATCACTTATTCAATGAATAGATATAATGAAAAAAAATACAAAAAAAATTTATTAGGATCGTGCATTGATCAAAATAAAGATAAGCGGCGGCAGTTTAAAAGAATAAAAATCGTTCTATTTTATTTTTTGAAATTTTTTATTCTAACTCTTTAATTTTTTTTCGTCCGGTTGCGAGGTCTAAATATAAATATTAAGTATGAATCATAGTTCTAATACTTTAGAATCTATTTCTTTTCTATATTCCGTGCTCCAGATATTAGAATAAATATCTGACGGGGGAAAGCCATCTCTATCAAGATAAGAAAGATGACCTATCCTTTTTATGTTCTGTACTATCAATAGGATCAATTGTAACAAGTCACACACTCATATTCCGGAAATACAGAAACAAAGAAGTTTCGCGATCGAACTACCAAATAAAAATGGAATGGTCTAAAAATCAACGACCTAAATGCTAAGCTAAACTTTACTTTCTATTGAAAAACTAGTTAATTGGTTCTTGTGAATCTAATTCTCTAATTCGAAATTTGGTCCAGTAAAATGGACGAATTATAAATCTCTAAAATAATAGAGAGAAATACCGCAAATAGAGCCATTGCAATACCCATCAAAGGGGTAGTTCCCCATCCCGGAGCTACTTTACCATATTCTGAATTCAACGGTTTCAATAAATCTCCTACAACAGTTCGTCTTGGCCCAGACCTAGAACTACCCTCAACGGTTTGTGTAGCCATAAATCCTATTTTTTTTTTTTCATTGAGATCTGTTGACTTTGTATACCATTCCGCTGTAAATTACCCTATAGATCCATTGTAGTCTTGATATTATATAATCATGGAAACAGCAACCCTAATTG